AATACTGATTCTTCCATAACATAATTAAATGACTCTTCTTATAGATTATAGAACAAAACAAAAAAATCAAGAGCTTCGAGCCAATAAAGACTAAGAAGATTGACTCAAGAACAAATTTCATTATGAGCTCCGTTGTAAAATTTGGACCTAAGCATTAAGTAAGAAGCGATGGGAACGATGGAAGCTGTGAATGCAAAAGATTTTAGTCAAAAAGGAATCTTAATGATTCACTGGTCGGGATGGCGGAATGAACCGGAGATCAATTCATCTATTGTAAGAAGTCAGGAGACAAGCCGAAAATTGAAATAGAAGAGTAAATATTCGCCCGCGAAAACTTTCTTTTTTTTTTTTTTTGAATTGATAAATTTGGACGATAAAAACACAAAAATTTGTTCTATTTATATTTCAAAATAACAATATGATTTCGAAAATATAAACTAAAATCTTTAATTGTCTATTTAAACAAGATCTATAGATTACTAATAGATTAGATTAGATGAAATCTAAAAAAATTCCACGATTCAATTTAAATACATGTATATCTTAATTAGTTAATTAATTAAGATTCGAAATCTTTTTATTTTTCAATTTTTTTATTCGCGAGGAGCCGGATGAGAAGAAACTCTCACGTCCGGTTCTGCAGTAGAGATGGAATTCATAACCAACCATCAACTATAACCCTAAAAGAACCAGATTCCGTAAACAACATAGAGGAAGAATGAAGGGAATATCGTATCGAGGGAATCGTATTTGTTTCGGTAAATATGCTCTTCAGGCACTCGAACCCGCTTGGATCACATCTAGACAAATAGAAGCCGGTCGACGAGCAATGACACGAAATGCGCGTCGTGGTGGAAAACTATGGGTACGTATATTTCCAGACAAACCAGTTACACTAAGGCCCGCAGAAACACGTATGGGTTCGGGGAAAGGATCCCCGGAATATTGGGTAGCTGTTGTTAAACCAGGTCGAATACTTTATGAAATGGGCGGAGTCACAGAAAATATAGCTAGAAGGGCTATTTCAATAGCAGCATCCAAAATGCCTATACGGACTCAATTCATTATTTCGGGATAAAAGGGTAGAACTAATAGAAATGAGTCTTGGGTGTGAAAAAAAATTGCTTATTTCTTTTTTTTTTTTTCTTTTTAGACAAATAATATTTCTTTTTTTTGTCCTTTGCATTAAAAGAACAAATTACAAAATGATATGATTCAACCTCAGACCCATTTAAATGTAGCAGATAACAGCGGGGCTCGAGAACTGATGTGTATTCGAATCATAGGAGCTAGCAATCGTCGATATGCTCATATTGGTGACGTTATTGTTGCTGTGATCAAAGAAGCAGTACCAAATATGCCCCTAGAAAAATCAGAAGTGGTCAGAGCTGTAATTGTGCGTACCTGTAAAGAACTCAAACGTGATAACGGTATGATAATCCGATATGATGACAATGCTGCAGTTGTTATTGATCAAGAAGGAAATCCAAAAGGAACTCGAATTTTTGGCGCGATCGCCCGGGAATTAAGACAATTTAATTTTACTAAAATAGTTTCATTAGCTCCCGAAGTATTATAAAAGGGGATCGTGATATTTTATAGTGGAACAGTTGAAAGAAATGGATTGAGAAATAGATTGTATTTCACGCATATACCTTTAATTACTCAAATTCATAAACAAACAAAAAAAAAAAGAAATAAGCATGTTGATTATATCAAATTTTGAGTCACCAACAATTTTAGTTCATCATGGGTAGGGACACTATTGCTGAGGTAATAACCTCTATACGAAATGCTGATATGGATAAAAAAAGAGTGGTTCGAATAACAGCTACTAATATTACCGAAAATATTGTCAAAATACTTTTAAGAGAGGGTTTTATCGAAAACGTGAGAAAACATCGAGAAAACAACAAAGATTTTTTGGTTTTAACGCTGCGACATAGAAGGAATAGGAAAAGGCCCTGTAGAAATCTTTTAAATTTAAAACGGATCAGTCGACCTGGTCTACGAATCTATTCTAATTATCGACGAATTCCTCGAATTTTAGGCGGTATGGGAATTGTAATTATTTCTACTTCTCGGGGTATAATGACAGACCGAGAGGCTCGGCTAGAAGGCATCGGCGGAGAAATTTTGTGTTATATATGGTAATCTACAAATTGGACACAAAACTTACAATTTTAAATTGTAAAATAAAAAAGAAAAGGGACGAGTTGTCTAATATTGTTCCTCCTTCATTAGTTGATACTTCAAGGGGACTTTACCTGGAATGAAAGAACAAAAATGGATTCATGAGGGTTTAATTACCGAATCGCTTCCCAATGGCATGTTCCGGGTTCGTTTAGATAATGAAGATCTGATTCTAGGTTATGTTTCAGGAAAGATCCGACGTAGTTTTATACGGATACTACCGGGAGATAGAGTCAAGGTTGAGGTAAGTCGGTATGATTCAACCAAAGGACGTATAATTTATCGACTCCGTAACAAGGATTCCAAG